ATCAGAAGTATCTGAGATAGTGTGGTAGAAAGAACTATATATAGCTCTTTCTACCACACTATAAAATTGAGTACAATTGAGTATTGTAGAATATTTCATATTTCTTCATCTTCTTAGTACATAAAACAGAAAGTTGTATTGTATACAGAAAGAAGCTTTCTCTTATATATATATATTAGACGTATATCAAAATGAAAGAGTCCTCAAATTTTAAATTTTTTCTCTACACCCATTTGTATGCATTTTGATCAATCCAAAAGAATTGCAAGCCCAACTCCTTGAATTCCTCATTTTTTATATCTCTTCTTATGCTTATTTATATGGATCCGGGGCCCATCGAAAGAATTAATGTAGGAAGAATAGTACGGGCATATACTATATACCATATAAATACCATATCATATATTAAATCATATATTAAAGAATTAGAGAAATCTAATAATATTAGAAATATTAGATATTTAAGTATTAGATATTAAAAAGAATAAATAAAGAATAAGAAAAGAAAACTCTTTCTTTAATATTAATATAGGAAGAAATCTAATGAAGAAATCTAATACTAATAGAATAAGAGAATATTACTAAGAATATAATACTACTAATATATCTAAGAAATAATATATAGATATAGATAAACTAAAGCAAGTCAAGTTTTTTTAAGCTTTTGCAAAATGATCACAATTGATATAAGTAGATTTTTCAGTAAAGTATTATTCCTATTCCTAGCTCTAAAGCCCACTCCTTCCCCATACTACAAGTGAAAGAGAAAATGTAAACACTACCATTAAAGCAGCCCAAGCGAAACTTACTATATCCATGTGAATGATGCCCCCTATCCCTATCTCTATGAAATGAAGGAATGATTCCATTATTGATTCATAATCATAGTGGAATCAATGGTGCAGAGTCAAAATAGGATTCTTACTTACGGCTTTTTATGAAACAATTTCATGAATCCACTCATAAAAAGTTCATAGATTTCTTATTCTATAGAATTCTATTGAAATAACAAAGAATTGAAAAAAAAAATATAATAAGAAAAAAGAAAAGATACAAATACAAAGAAGAGCTAGTCAACCATTCTGATTCATGATTCAATTTATGAACAGTACTCAGAACCTCTAGTGAGTCTGAATACAAAGTATCTTCAGTTCTTTGCCACAATTCTTAAATGAATTTACCATCAGCCTATTCAATCTAATTTCATCGCAAACAGAGTTACCTCAATATTAAGAAAAGTGTAAAACAATTAGGGAGTCTTTATAGTCTTTTTTAGAATCTTTTATTAAACCTTAGTAGCCAAAAAGGAGTGTCTCTTAGGAACCTTTGGTTTGGATACCAATATTTCCGACTTCTTACTTTCATAGTTCTTCGGAATGAATTCTCGCTATTTCTTTTATTTGATTCAATTCAGAATAGCCCAAACCAATCTTTCATAAGATTGGGTTGCTTCAGATTTATTGGTACTTTTTTGAGCCACACTCAGAACCCAGATTTTGAGAAAAAAGATGACAGTCTTTTATAGGACCTATGGTTCTCAAAATCAAGTATCGACAGACCTAGTCCTTGCCTATGCTTTTGCGGGGCAAGAATTTGTCAAGTTCGATCAACAGGATTAAGAAATTCCAAGTCTTTTTTTGTTGATCAGGCGACACCCAGATTCGAACCGGGGATAAAGGATTTGCAGTCCCCCGCCTTACCACTTGGCCATGCCGCCAAATTACATCCAAAACAGATAAAGAAATGAAGAAGAATAAAGAAGAAATAAATTCTATAATAAATTCTATAAGATTCTATTCTAAATTATTCTATATTCTATTCTAATTTATATATATTCTATATATTCTATTACTATTATATTAAGATATTAAATTAAGATATTAAGAATATTCTTTTAATATTCTTAATATTCTTAGACTTAGATATTCTATTTTATTCTCTTTCTATCCCTCTCCTCATTTTGATTTTAATTTTTTAATTTCTTTTATTTTTGGATCTTAAATCCCATTGTACTTATCCTTTTCCAAAAAAAATTCCTCTTTTTTCTTGGATCCGATTTATATTCTTTTCTTCGATTTATTTTATCTCAAAACACGCGTCGCTTAAAAACTTACCTTTTCTTTTCACTTTTCTATAGATTCGATAGATCTATAGAAAAGTGAAAAGATTCCCGGCCCGGTCACAGACTGTAAAATGCAGGTCAATTTCAAATAAATTATTCTTTACTCCATTAACTATTTAATTCTTACTCTTTTACTCTTACTTACTTTTCTTACTTTGAATTAGCGAACAGCTCTTAATTTTGTATCTCCTTATCTTAATGGATGCAAAATCCAATTGATTTCCGACTAATCATTATCAATTATATGATCAATTCTAATTATAAGAAAATATATGTGTATATGTAAACCCCAGAAAAGTGTAAACTCTAGAACAGAAATTGTTATTGTTATACGTGGATACCAAGCCGGGTCTATTTCTTATGCACATATCCCTATATAGGATTATTGTGCTTGAATATTTCATTGAATATGAATAGAAGATAGATATTATGATAGAGTACGACCTAACCTAGGTTGCACCAAGTTCAATTCTTATAAAAGATGTGATATACGGATAGCTAGATAGCTATATCGTCATATACTTCCTAAAGATTACTCCTATGACTATATACGTACGCAATTCCATTGTATTTTATAAATTTTACTACCAAAAAAAGATTTGCGAATTCCTTTTTGAACATTCAATTGCGTGTGCTAAAAAAAAAGGGAAACTCTATGCTGTTCCTGATTCTTCTGTTTTTATCTCATTCATAGAGAGCAGATTCAATCCTAAACTCATTGATTTTTTCTTTTTTTGTACGCTGATCATAATATCATTAATATCATAATAAAAGAATTAGGTATTAGATCTAAATTGGATCAATTTTTATATCCGATAAAAGACTCCATCAGCCTAAGTGACAGAATTTTTCCCAGGAATGCTTTATTAATTTCCATTTCTTTCTATTTGTACCTGTCTCAAGATCAAATTCGAACTTGCATCGAAAATGCCCTTCATTTCTCTGTCTTGCTTTCGTTCATACGATATATATGGATGGAGTTGACTAAAATTTTATGTGATTCAGTAAACAGAATATCCATTCCATCATTGCTAGATCAATTGGTAGGGTTCGATGAATAGTGAGCCAAAAGCTGATAATGGGATTTTTTCAATAAAGAGGAAACTTCAGATTAAGATGCTCCAGAATGGAAATGAGGGAATGTCCGCAATACCTGGATTTAGTCAGATACAATTTGAGGGATTTTGTAGGTTCATTAATCAGGGCTTGACGGAAGAATTTCATAAGTTTCAAAAAATAGAAGATAGAGATCAAGAAATTGAATTTCAATTATTTGTGGAAACATATCAATTGGTAGAGCCCTTGATAACAGAAAGAGATGCTGTGTATGAATCACTCACATATTCTTCTGAATTATATGTACCCGCGGTCTTAATTTGGAAAACCGGTAGAAATATGCAAGAACAAACCGTTTTTATTGGAAACATCCCTATAATGAATTCTTTTGGAACCTCTATAGTAAATGGAATATACCGAATTGTGATCAACCAAATATTGCAAAGTCCCGGTATTTACTATCGTTCAGAATTGGAACATAACGGAGTTTCTGTCTATACCAGTACTATAATATCGGATTGGGGGGGAAGGTCGGAATTAGAAATTGATAGAAAAGCAAGGATATGGGCCCGTGTAAGTAGAAAACAAAAAATATCTATTCTAGTTCTATCATCAGCTATGGGTTCGAATATAAGAGAAATTTTAGATAATGTTTGTTACCCTGAGATTTTCTTGTCTTTCCCGAATGATAAAGAGAAAAAAAAGATTGGGTCAAAAGAAAATGCTATTTTGGAGTTTTATCAACAATTTGCCTGTGTAGGGGGGGATCCAGTATTTTCTGAGTCCTTATGCAAGGAATTACAAAAGAAATTTTTTCAACAAAGATGTGAGTTAGGAAAGATTGGTCGACGAAATATGAACCGGAGACTTAATCTTGATATACCCCAAAACAATACATTTTTGTTACCACGAGATTTATTGGCTGCTGTGGATCATTTGATTGGAATTAAATTGGGAATGGGTACACTTGACGATATGAGTCACTTGAAAAATAAACGTATTCGTTCTGTAGCAGATCTATTACAGGATCAATTCGGATTGGCTCTTGTTCGTTTAGAAAATACGGTTCGAGGAACTATATGTGGAGCAATTAGGCATAAATTGATACCGACTCCTCAAAATTTGGTAACTTCAACTTCATTAACAACTACTTATGAATCGTTTTTTGGCCTACACCCTTTATCTCAAGTTTTGGATCGAACTAATCCGTTGACACAAATTGTTCATGGGCGAAAATGGAGTTATTTGGGTCCTGGAGGATTGACGGGGCGAACTGCTAGTTTTCGAATACGAGATATCCACCCGAGTCACTATGGACGTATTTGTCCAATTGACACGTCCGAAGGAATCAATGTTGGACTTATGGGATCATTAGCTATTCATGTGAAGGTTGGTTATTGGGGATCTATAGAGAGTCCATTTTATGGATTATCTGAGAGATCAAAAGAGGCACAGATGGTTTATTTATCACCAAATAGAGATGAATATTATATGGTAGCAGCAGGAAATTCTTTGGCCTTGAATCGGGATATTCAAGAACAACAGGTTGTTCCAGCTCGATATCGTCAAGAATTCCTGACTATTGCATGGGAAGAGATTCATCTTAGAAGCATTTTTCCCTTCCAATATTTTTCTATTGGAGCTTCCCTCATTCCTTTTATTGAGCATAATGATGCGAATCGAGCTTTAATGAGTTCTAATATGCAGCGCCAAGCAGTTCCCCTTTCTCGGTCCGAGAAGTGCATTGTTGGAACTGGGTTGGAAGGACAAACGGCTCTAGATTCGGGGGTTTCAGTTATAGCCGAACGCAAAGGAAAAATCATTTATACTGATACTCAAAAGATCATTTTCTCAAGTAATGGGGATACTCTAAGCATTCCATTGGTTATGTATCAACGTTCCAACAAAAATACTTGTATGAATCAAAAAACTCAGGTTCAGCGGGGTAAATACATTAAAAAGGGACAAATTCTAGCGGGCGGTGCGGCTACAGCTGGTGGAGAACTCGCTTTAGGAAAAAATGTATTAGTAGCTTATATGCCATGGGAAGGTTACAATTTTGAAGATGCAGTACTAATTAGCGAATGTCTGGTTTATAAAGATATTTATACTTCTTTTCATATCCGGAAATATGAAATTCAGACTCATGTAACAAGCCAAGGTACTGAAAGAATCACTAAGGAGATCCCACATTTAGAGGCTCGTTTACTCCGAAATTTAGACAGAAATGGAATTGTGATGCTGGGATCTTGGATAGAAACAGGTGATATCTTAGTAGGTAAATTAACACCTCAGACAGCGAGCGAATCCTCATATGCCCCGGAGGATAGATTATTACGAGCTATACTTGGCATTCAGGTATCCACTTCAAAAGAAACTTCTCTAAGACTACCTATAGGGGGAAGGGGTCGAGTTATTGATGTGAGATGGATCCATAGAAGAGGGGTTTCCAATTCTAATCCAGAAAGGATTCGTGTATATATTTCACAGAAACGTGAAATCAAAGTAGGTGATAAAGTAGCTGGAAGGCATGGGAATAAAGGTATAATTTCTAAGATTTTGTCTAGACAAGATATGCCCTATTTGCAAGATGGAACGCCCGTTGATATGATATTCAACCCATTAGGAGTCCCCTCACGAATGAATGTGGGACAGATATTTGAATGTTCACTCGGGTTAGCGGGGGATCTGCTAAAAAAACATTATAGAATAGGACCTTTTGATGAGAGATATGAGCAAGAGGCCTCAAGAAAACTAGTGTTTTCCGAATTATATGAAGCCAGTAAGAAAACAAAAAATCCATGGGTATTTGAACCCGAATATCCGGGAAAAAGCAGAATATTTGATGGAAGAACAGGAGATCTTTTTGAACAACCTGTTCTAATAGGAAAGTCCTATATCCTAAAATTAATCCATCAAGTTGATGATAAAATCCATGGACGTTCCAGTGGGCATTACGCACTTGTTACACAACAACCCCTTAGAGGGAGGGCCAAACAAGGGGGACAAAGAGTAGGGGAAATGGAAGTTTGGGCTCTAGAGGGATTTGGTGTTGCTCATATCTTACAAGAGATGCTTACTTACAAATCTGATCATATTAGAGCTCGTCAAGAAGTACTTGGTGCTACGATTATTGGGGCAACAGTACCTAACCCAGAGGGTGCTCCAGAATCTTTTCGATTGCTCGTTCGAGAACTACGATCTTTGTCCCTGGAACTGAATCATTTCCTTGTATCTGAAAAGAACTTCCAGATGGATAGGAAGGAAGCTTGATCTCAATGAATCAGAATTTTATTTTATGATTGACCAGTATAAACATCAACAACTTCGAATTGGACCAGTTTCCCCTCAACAAATCAGGGCTTGGGCAAAAAAGATTCTACCCAATGGAGAGATAGTTGGAGAGGTGACAAAACCCTATACTTTTCATTATAAAACTAATAAACCGGAAAAAGATGGATTGTTTTGTGAAAGAATTTCTGGACCCATAAAAAGTGGGATTTGTGCTTGTGGAAATTACCGAGGAATTGGGACTGAAAAAGAAGACCCGAAATTTTGTGAAGAATGCGGGGTGGAATTTGTTGATTCTCGCATACGAAGGTACCAAATGGGATACATCAAACTGACATGTCCAGTGACTCATGTGTGGTATTTGAAACGTCTTCCTAGTTATATTGCGAATCTTTTAGATAAGCCCCTTAGGGAATTAGAGGGCCTAGTATATTGCGATGTGTGATTTGATCGAAATTTTCATTTGACAGATTTGGACTGAGAAACTGTCATCCCATTTAATCTGATTGGGATGCCCCTGGCTCTGACATGTATCTTGGGAGGAGGAACATGAAGCTCAGAATTATGGGTGCATTCAAGATTTCAAAATGGAAGAAAAGGGGAATTGATCTATGGTCGATTCCGTAACAGATAATATAGGAATAGTTAGTTATACCTCGTGAAAAAAGACTTTTTGTGGAATTATACATTCCATTTCTTTAAAAAAGAAATTATGTTCAGGCAAGCGCAAGCGAATATGGTTACGGGAGCTTATCTATCGCATATATGCTTCAAGGGATAATAACCATCGAGGTGAGTAGAGACCTAAAAAAGATCCAATGGAACAATACAATATCATAGACAAAGAAATCCTTTAAGAGTCCCAAAATCTTCCTTTCAGGGGATTCATCATTTGAGGGGAAGTAGACTACTCAAGAATTTCACATTTCCTTTTTTTCGTTTTTTTTTTTTTCGTAAACATAAAATAAAGTCTAAAAGGTTAGAGTGAAAATCAAAAATCAAATAAGATAAGAATGAGGCTGGTCCTTACT